TAAAAGATTTAATAGAGATTCGGGTTTTATAAATTATTTGGAAGAACCAGATTTTCGTCGAGCCCTAATCAAAGGATCTATGCGCACTCAAAGGCGTAAAGTGGTTATTTGGGGACCGTCTCTAGGAAATGCCCATTCCCCGCTTTTTTTCGAAAAAATGCAAAATTTTCCTTTTCCTATATCCGACCTAATGAAACTTTTTTCTAATATTAGAGATTGGTTGGCTGTAAAGTCAGAATTAGAAATTTTAGATCAAGAATTTCGAATAAAAAAAAACTACCAGGCAACGGGAATAGAAATATGGGATAACATTCCACATAGACAAAAAACAAGAAGTATTCTGTTAATAGCTCAAGCAATTTTTAGAAAATATATTAAATTCCCCTTATTGATAATAGCTAAGAATATTGGCCGTATTTTATTAGGGCAATCTCCGGAATGGTATGAGGATTTCCGAGATTGGAATAGAGAAATTTATTTAAGATGCAGCTTGAATGGTATTCAATTCTACAAAAAAGATTTTCCTAAAAATTGGTTAAAAGAAGGTTTTCAGATAAAAATCCTATATCCTTTTCATTTGAAACCTTGGCACAGCTCTAAGCGACGACTCTATAAGAGAGATCTAAAGAAACAAGATGATTTTGATTCTTGTTTTTTAACAGTTTTCGGAATGGAAATGGAATATCCTTTTGGTCCTCCTCGAAAAACACCTTCCTTTTTTGAACCCATTTTTAAAGCTATAGACTTTAAAGTCGAACTCAGAAAATTGAATTTTAGAGTTCGAAGAGTTTTTAAAAAAATAACAAAGAAAGAAGCAAAAGCATTTTTATTTGTAAAACGAATAATAAAACAACTTTTCAAAGGAAAGACAATTCCATTATTTATACCGAGAGAAATATATGAATCAAGTGAAACTAAAAAAGAAAAGGATTCTATAATCAGCAATCAGATAATTAATGAATCAGTTAGTAAAATTCGATCTACAGGTTGGACAAATTATTCACAGGCGGAAGAAGAAATGCAAAATAGGATTGATAGAAGAAGCACAATCATAAATCAAATAGAAATAATGAAAAAAGAGAAAAAAAAAGGAAGGCCAGGAATAAAAAAAAATCAAAATAATAATGGAGAATCACCGCCAAAAAATGGGAAACTATTTAAAAGAAAAAATATTCAATTAAAAAATATTCAATTAATAGTTAAATTTTTCATTGAAAAAATATACATAGATATTTTTCTATGTATCATTAATATGCGCAGAATCGCTCTACAACTTTTTATCGCATCAACAAAAAAAATTCTTGATAAATACATTTACAATAATAAAACAAATCAAGAAAGCATTAGCATTAATAAAACAAAACAAAATAAAATTGACTTTATCTGGCCTATGACTATAAAAAGGGCTTTTGATAATCTTATAAATAGTAAGGGGAAGCCCCATATTTTTTTTGACTTATCTTACTTGTCACAAAACTATGTATTTTTTAAATTATCACAAAGCCAAGTTATTAACTTTAATAAGTTAAGATCTATTCTTCAATATAATCGACCGTCTTTTTTTCTTAAGACTGAAATAAAGGATTTTTTTGGAAGACAAGGAATATTTCATTCCGAATTAAGACATAAGAAACTTCCAAATTATGGAATGAATCCATGGAAAAACTGGTTAAGAGGTGATTATCAATACGATTTATCTCAGATTACATGGTCTAGATTAGTCCCACAAAAATGGAGAAATGGAATCAATCAATCCCATACGTCTCAAAATAAAGATTTAAACAAATGGTATTCCTATGAAAAAGACCAATTAGTTGATTACAAAAAAAAACAAAATTCGAAAGTATATTTATTACCAAGTAAAGAGGAGAATTTTCAAAAAAACTATAGATATGATCTTTTATCATATAAATATATTCATTCTGAAACTAAGAAGAACTCCTATATTTATAGATCATCATTAGAAACAAATAAGAACCAAGAAAATTCCAACAGAAATAAAGAAAAATTTTTTAACATACTCAAGAATATTCCTATGAATAATTATCTAGGAAAAAGTTATAGTTATATTATATATATGGAAAAAAATCCAGATAGAAAATATTTGGTTTGTAAAATTAAAAAAAAAATTAAGGCTGAACCTAAACCTAATAAGGACCAAAAAATGGATAAAATTCATAATAATGGTCTTTTTTATCTTCCGATTCATTCAAATTCCGAAATCAATTACAAATACAAAAGGGTCTTTTTTGATTGGATGGTAATGTTTTTTGATTGGATGGGAATGAATGAAAAAATCTTAATCTTAAATCGATTCACATCGACTCCGAAAGTTGTTTTCTTTCCAGAGTTTGTGATACTTTATGATAAATATAAAAAGAAACCTTGGTTTATCCCAAGCAAATTACTTCTTTTTAATTTGAATATAAATCCAAATTTTAGTGAAAATAAAAATATCAATGTAAAGGAAGAAGAGGATGAGGATGTAAAGGAAGAAGAG